AATGGCCCCGGTGCTGAAAGTTCTACCTGAGTGAAAGGATCGTTCCCATTCTATCTATGATATAGTTTATGATTCAAGAAAGCATGGTTGGAGTTCTTCTATTGACGAAGGGAAGAGGACGGTCTTACTTTTCAGAGATACCTGACTTAGTGGACTGGTCATAGCGGAAGGTCAGAGGTGGGAAACAAGGAAACAGAGGAAATGCTTACTGGGACATAGCCTTCGGTACGAGTTGAAGGGAAGAGGATTGCTTGTGTTATGAATGGGCTATCGAACTTGTTTTGACATATTATCATATAGAAAGAGGATTGATAAATTGAGGACAGAATGAATCAACTCACTCATTTTTCCTTGGAATTCATCATCATTTTTTTATATCTATGTTCGGAAAAGGGAAGATAGCCCAGTTGAGAAATGCAAGGCTGACAGATGTCCCACTGTGCCATGACACAACGGATAGCGGACGGAAGCGAGGAAGGGCCTACCGACCGCATGCCGAAAATGCATTTATCCTTTGAATTACTCATTGAATGGAATTTCTTTCCCATGACGACTAGGAACGGGCAAATCAAGAATTTCATTTCGAATTCCTCCTCCTTTTTTTATTTTTTGATGTTGTTATTTTTTTTTAAACTTACCTTTTTTTTCTTTTTGTTCTTTTATCGGGTTATACTCCCCCTACTACTACTAGTCTCCCATCTAGATGGGTCATTGGGGTCCTCCTTTTTTATTATAACGCTCCCGCCGGAGGTTCAAAGCCCACAGGCTCTAGCTCATTTAGAAGGGCTAAACTTCTATCTGAGCTTTTATGACCAGGATCCGGAGTGGGTTGCGTTCATTCAGCAGGAGCTGAATCACAACACCCCTCTGGAGGACATTCCTGGCCGCCTCCGCTTATTTTTAATGGAGGAAAAGATCTCGTGTTTACGACGAGATCTTTTCCTCGATTTCATTTATTGCTATAATAATAGCTCGGGGGTACTTCCCCTCGAGCCGTACATTTTAGAGGAAGCGGTTCGTTCCTATCTGGACAAAGGAATGGATAATCTTTCTATTCTCCGGGCAGCTTATCAAGATCTGCGGGAGAATGGGGAAGGATCCATCTTCTTTTTGGAGGTGGTTTCGCACAACCAGGATTACCTGGATGCACAGACCACTTCCAGGAGGTGCCATGAATTGGCGCAAAGGATCCGATGGGATGGAATCGCCCGCAGCCGTGCTCAGCTCGAAAGGGCTGAGTATGAGCATGCGCTACTATTGTTTCAATATGAAGATCTCAAAAGGGGGCGGGGGCATATTTAAGCATGCATTCCTATTTTAGTTTAGCGGCAAGCGCCTTTATGTGACCTAACAGGACTTTTGAATTAACTCAGTGATTTTGCAGACGGAGGAGAGGAAATGAAAGCAGAAGAAGTTATCGAAACTCGGAACCACATGTTCAATCTTTTTTTAGCGGTTTCCCCAGAGATCTTTCTCATTAACGCAACCTTCATTTTGCTCATTCATGGAGTTGTATTTAGTACCTCTAAGAAAGATGATTATCCACCGTTAGTTAGTAATGTGGGTTGGCTTGGATTACTTAGTGTTGCGCGCCTAGGAGGGCAGCGCGCTTGGGATGCGGAGGAGCTATTATCGCCCAGCTCCCTAACCTAATGCGGCCGGACCGCAGGGAACCTTAGCATGGGGGGACGTCCTAATCCTTTTGCCGCCGCAAGGCTGGCTAATCGTACGCAGCAGGAGCAAGGGAACTCCCCTGGTTCAGGAAGGCACATGAGTCCGAACGCTATTATGAATGTGCGACCGACACTACACTACGTAGGTACCTGTGCATGCAGGTGAGGCGTCGGTCGGTCCTAAAAACGGCGGCAGCTAGCGAGGAGTTAACGACCGGACGTGCTGCAACCTAGGGATCACCAGGCAGCTCTTTCGCTCTATAGGGATATCGGGGGGGGGCATAGCACAATTCTTCTTGGAGGAGGGTTGGTTTGCCCAGGTGACTGATCCTGCCATAATATACTCCCGCCAATTCTATTGCACCGGCAACCGAAGTCGAACATACATACGACGATCTTCATGCGTGAAGGGACGGGAGGAAAGAAAGGGCGGTAGATGATAATGCGAAAGGGCGCCGCGTCTGGGCGGGCGGGCTTGATAGTAAAGCCAAAGAAAGACGCCCCAAGACAAGGTACAACTGTTGGGAAGGGGACATGATCAATAGAACCCGGCTGGATCCGGGCTGGGATAGTGGCGCCCATTCCTAACCAGTTCAGAAAAGGTTCGCTCATGCTGGAGGTACTAACCACTTAGTGATCGGTCCGCTAGTTCACGCAAATCCGAAGAAGTTATCACGGACGAGCCACATGCAGGGAAACTTGCACGTGTGGTTCTGGCCGGGCTTTCCTTCGGTATCTAATAACCTTGCTTCTGCTCGCCGCTGGCGCACCTCTCCTAACTATTGCCCATTTATTCTGGAATAATTTTTTTAGGAGGGACAATTTTACATATTTCTGCCAAATCCTTCTATTATTAAGTACGGCTGGTACCATTTCGATGTGTTTCGATTCTTTCGAAAAAGAGAGGTTTGATGCTTTTGAATTCATTGTATTAATTCCACTTCCTACTCGCAGTATGCTCTTAATGATCCCGGCTCATGATTTAATTGCCATGTATTTAGCTATTGAGCTTCAAAGTTTATGTTTTTATGTGATCGCAGCATCAAAAAGAAAGTCTGAATTTTCCACGGAAGCCGGCTCAAAATATTTGATCTTAGGTGCATTTCCCTCTGGAATATTATTGTTCGGGTGCGACCGGACTACTACCGATCAATTTTTGGAAACTTCTTTATAGACTTGTAGAGACCCTCTATGTAGTTGTAATTCTTGGGCAATCGATCTACTTTCCCCATAGCCCTAAGGCTGTGTCTCGATCTCCTACGTGCGAAAGATAAGATACGGGAGACGGGGTCCTATGGTATGGGTCTTCGACCCTTGGTCTAATTCCACGACGGAGAGTCGGCGTGGCGTAAAGTGAAGATTGGGGGGAATAGAGCGAAATCCCCGTCTGGGGTATTCCGAAGGTGTAACCTAGGCAACGAAAAAGGGGCCCGATACTTCAACTAAAGGAGCGACCTGTTGGTTCACCAAACCCCGACCCAGTGTCACACGTTCTCCAGGTCCGAAGGGATCCAGTGCCCAACTACCGACTCCTCCCGGAATTGCGTTATCGGAGCCGAGCCAGGAATAGCCGTTAGTGGACACCTACCACTTTTCACCGGTTAGAGAGGCCCTCTTTAATACATTAAGAAAATATGTTCACAGGGGCCAGAAAGACTCGGTCATAGGAACTTAAACCACCTACGCGCTGGTAAACGAAAACCACCTCGACCGGATCTACCGAACGAAGAAGGCCGCCCCGTCGAAAGAATTAACACGCCAAAAGGGCCACCAGCTTTCCCCAAAAAAAGGGGAGATCCGCTGCTTACTGCTCACGGAAACATCCGACCTTATCGTCAAGTCGTCTGCCTATCTTTCTGATCTCATTCGTTTTCCGATCGCATAAAAAGATCAAAAAAGAAATGTGAGAATGTAGTTACAGATGTGAAAAAAGTCAATATCTCTCTGTCTTCCCACCAGAGCATTCATTGGATGATGTGCGTTTCATCAAGTATGAACTTCTTTCTTTTTTTTCTATGCAATTTAAGTACCGGATCGACATCCATTTATTTCAGTGCCCTCATCCGCGTGTATGTCTGTGTTAGATAGGCTCTGGAAGGCCTTACTTTACTAACAGGTAGGGCGCGTTACTTTTATTCTTTTTTTGCCGCTTACCCGCATGTTTAGATTATTTACTTGCCCTTTCACTTTTTCTTCGGCTGTCACCAACTTTGTTCAATGCTAGTCCCTAACCCATGAATAAGGGCTCCGCTGGCTACCGGGTTCAGAGAAGTTTGTAAGCTCTTTCTCTTTTTTTGTTTTTCGCCACCTCCTGTGTCTTTCCGTTTAAGGTCTTTAATTCGGCATTAGCTTCGTTAGAGAAAGCCATGCGTGAACTACAAAGCACGGGATCCTGAACACCACGAAAGAAAGCGTACTACTTTTCAATAAGGTCCGACTTACTTTTCAGAGAGGAGAGACATGAACTTGTTTTAGGCGTAGAAAAGGCATACGGTATGAAAGATTTCTTGAAAAGAGGTAGGGACTGGTCTCGCTGCTAAGGGAGAAGGAGACCTCTGTCGGAGCAAGCTAAAGAACCCACTTTAGATCGTCGATTTCAGGTAAGGCACTCGATCAAGCCTATACATCCGGGAATTTCGCTCCAAACCAAAGACGACTTGCTTTGCTGCATTTCTTGGGCTTTACTTTATTTTTTTTGGCGAAAGAAAGGCCATATGATCTACTTTCTGGTGCCGGTCCCTTCACAAAGATAGCCCCTTCTTGCTCTTATTCTTATTCGGTGGAATACAATAGTTCTGAAGCTCCTTTCTTTCAAGTGAAAGTTGCCTATCTTTCTTATTAGTTGCCTCAGCACCCGAGTAATAGACAGTGGGACTAGTTCTTAGTAGGCAAGCACCTCCTTGAGTGTCCAGTGTCAAAAGAATGCCAGGACCAGCCGATCCATCCAAGGTGAATGAGCCGCACGCGCCTCTTGAGCTACTCAATTCTCTCTTCAAGATCTTAGTAATCTTCATCTAGCGCCTAGGTATTTACTCATACCCCGGGTTACACCTTTCTCAACCTCAGTATGTTCGTGACCTTTTGGTTCGTAGTAAAATGGCTGGAGCCAAATCGTGCCTCACACCTATAATACCTGGTGAAGCACTTTCTAAGTTTAGTGGTACACCAATGAACGATCCCCACCTCTATCGTAGTGCTCCCCAATATGCTACTATCACCAGACCAGATATCACCTTTGCGGTTCACAAGGCATCGCATTTCATGCATCAGCCCACTGCACTGGACAGCGTTAAAGCGTGTTCTGCCTTATCTCAAAGGTAATGGCATTCACATCTCGACCCGCTCGCCTCTGGAAAAACCATGCCTATAGCGACGCAGACTGGCCCGTCCTTTAGGCACCTTTGGAAGGCAGGGGGCAACCCAGTTTTTAAGAGAATGGTGTAGTATTGCCAGATTCTTGAAACTTAGAAACTAGCTTGCAAGAAAAGCTAGAAAAGGAATTGCGGCCGTAGACATCAGCTAACCTACTTTAGTCGACTTTCCCCTCCCCGAAGTGATAGCAGGGCTAGGCTCATCATAGGGCTTGTTCTATTGGCTTGACGAGGGAGTCTCACGAGTGCAGCAGGAAGCATCAAAGGAGGAAGCTGCTGGGCCATTTACTATTCGGATTGATGAAAATCGGATTCATGCCCAGAAGAGGATGCTCTATCTGCTCTCGAAGCAGTCGTCAGCCTAAAGTCAGGTTTGAAATCCTTAGGTTGAGCCTAGCCCTTTTTCGGAATAGAATGCGAAGAAAATGGACTAAAATCCCGCCGTGAAAGTGGCACAAACCAGGATATCCTATTGTTTGGAAAAAGGCATTAGCCAATCCCAGGAACGGAGCGTAGAAGGTATGAGTTCGACACTCGGTTAGCCCATAAGCTTTAAGGAGGAGAAGACTAGCTGGCATTGGCTCTTTGCTTTAGGGACAGTCGATCAAGGGGATGAGGGAAAATGGCAGAGAATGTAGAAGATAGCCACAGATAAAGGCTTTCGGCAAAGAAGGTTACGGCAGAATAAGCTGTGAGGTTTGGATTGGACAAAGCACAAAAATGCCTTTCTATTTTACTGTTGTTTTTTACAATGAATTCTTTCATTTCTAAGACCCGCTGTGTGAGCTACGCGGTTCTACTTGATTTGTCAAATCCGGTAGATTGGTATTCCATTGCAACATTCTAAACCAAGCCAAATTACACTTAAGGAAGGCTTATCTATGATTCAAACTAAAAGCTAACACTGTGTGTGACTAACAGATGGTTGTTGATTCGTTCATGGTATGATAAGCTTCTTCTTCATGAAAACTCAACACCTCCTTTGGCTTTTCAAAGCATATAACACTTATAACCAGATAGCGCGTAAGGTCGAATCTATCGTTCTGGAATTCTTCACTTCCACGACGGCGATCTTTTCTCTGAGAGTGAACTCTTTTCCACCACAATTGAATGCTTCTTATTTATTGGTCATAAAGCACACATGACCTTACCGTGTTTAGTAACAAATGTGATTAAATATAAGGCTCAGGGTGTCGCCCTCACATTCATCAGAGCAAAAACCCGAAGAACTTGTTTAGCCAGGGATGTCCCTCCAAAGAACAACCTTTTTTTCTCACTGAAGAAAGAGGTTTCAGCTTTAGACAAAAGAAGTCTGCTCTGCGGGTGATACAAAGGGAAAACGAGTGTGGTAAGTTGTAGACATCTAGAACTCAAATAACTTATCAACAGAGCTATCTTTTGATAGCATTTCAATGGCTTATTCAAGGTCAATCCGTTATAAATGACATACTGCACAGGTGCTGTTCTTCATAGCTGCTATTGGTCAACTTGCATTCTTCACTGACATACATCAATTTCCCAATCCTAAATTCAATAACAAAAGAATGTCCTCTCAGAACCAAAAACTCTTCCCCGCCTGCTTGCATCTGGAAACTATGTGGTGCTCGGGATGAACCGATGTCTAGAGCACTTTCTCAAAAACAAGAAGACTACAAATAGAGCTATTCAATCAAACTCTGGTACTATGATGGTGGACTACCAATTCTCTTTCTTGTTGAATGCAAAAGAAGCAAGATTATAGGCCGTATACTATGTGATTTCATCTTAGACGATCAAATCACTAAATGATCTCTCTCTACGAAGTTTGATTTCACTTTCATAATCAATAGAAGTTCAGTCTATGCTCAATTTCCCAGCTATCCTTTCGTGCCCAAGTCCAAGCACGAGATGAGACTTTTCCTTTGTTTTGAGGAACCGGAGCTTTCAGAGGCAGGAAGTCATCACACCAACATAGGCAAAATCCAATGAATGCCATTGTGCTAATGAAAATTGCGATCAAACTTCGATTGCAACTGTGAACATGGGCGGGCATTGGCTATGTATGGGGCACTCACTAATCACTATTAGCAGGAAACTACTAGCAGAAAGAAAAATGAACGCACTTTCAGTCCTTGCTCTTCAGCACGTACTCACACGAAGGACCCTCAAATCTCTATTTCAGACCATAATCTTTCGATCCCTTTACCGAAGTGATTGATAGCAGGGCTAGGCTCATCATAGGGCTTCTTCTATTGGCTAGTGTGAACTCACTTCTATTCTATATCAAGATAGGGGCTTCAGTACTTGGCTGACCGCCCGGTGGAAGACCGGGTTCTACCACACAAGGGCTGCTTTCGTAGTCCAGGATTATTTTAGTCATATGTAATTGAACCCCAATGTGGAAATGTCCGATCTTATTAAAATAAATATATGGTCTTCATGAAGGTCTGTCTTGTTTCAGGAATAATAGGTACCGAAGTTCAATAGCGGTAGGTACCGAGGAGAAGACGAGTCAGGGCCGATTGACAAAACTAGCTAGGCTGACCTTCCAGCCATACTCCATCCAAAGGCCCACGAACGGAAGTGCTAAAGGTTTCATGTGATGCTGACCTCAATGAACCAGACCTCGAGAATTCGTTCATCCCTCTTCAAACAAGCATTGTGGCAAAAAGCAAATAACACAGTGGTTTACTGCTCCCCGGACTTATGAAAGCTGTGCCTACAATAACTTTCTGGAATTCTGAGTCACCACTTTTCTTCAAAAACCACGTAATTACTTAAAGGTGTGCCTATTACTATGCCAGGTGCCTAACGTGCGTTTTATTTCCAACCGAGGGTAGGTTCTATCTCCGTTCTTGCGTAAATAACTGTACTTATGAAACCTAGCAATACGATAACTAGGAGGAGGAGTAGCCTATGCCTAGAAACTCACTTTATTATCTCGATTATGCAATAGCCCGGTTCAGAGAGACAAGCCGCCTATTTAAAGAAAGACCTATACCATATGGTTCTATATCCCCGCCTAGTTCTTTATTTTTCAATACATACGGTCATTCCAAGAGTAATATGGCATTCAACACAACGTTGGTATGTCGCTCTATTAAGATAAGAGGCCGCCCATCCTAAGAGAGGGACTGGGTGGGCTTTCCGGCGGGTAGAAATCGCTTTTAGGTTTATAATAAATAAGCGCGCCAGTATCGTTGTATTCGAATTCCTTCTATGGTAGGTAAGAAGAAGGAAGGACAGACACTTTTATAAGGAGAAAGAAATGGAAGTTTACTCGAACGTTAGGAACTCCGAAGACTAGACCTACTGTACAAATAGGAAGGTAATACTGAAATAAAATTATGGTTTATTTTCTATTTCTCAGGTATAAACGTAGTAAGAGAAGAAGAGCGAAATAATAAGCCACTGCATCAGCACTAGGGAGGGCTGGTCTGGAATGACATAGCATAGATCAAAACATTGACTTGAACTTTCCCTTTACTTTATAGGTTGAACGGGATGACCCAGGAGCTTTTTATCCATCCACTTGATTCAGTAATTTCATTCTATCTCGACTCCAGGCAAGACAAAGCACTTCCAAACCCTAATATTCTCTGAAGAGCTGGTACTATGCGACTGTCCTGGCTTAGTTTTCCCTTCATTTTATAGCTCGCTCGAGACATGAAATGGTAGCATGTGGTGTTCTACCAATCGACCGCATGACTCAGCACAGGGAGGCAGTACAGGTCGTAGCAAACAGGGTTGGGCGCAGCGAACTGGAACGTGTCTATAACATAAGGTTAGCCGACCCAAAACCTTAACTCCGAGCAACTACTCTGTAGATTAACTAGTGTCCCCGATTGCTTGGATGAACAGAGCTCTTTTCTCCCCCAATATGCTTATTTGACGGAGTCTAGTGCGTATTCATTTTCTTCTGGTCTTGGATTCTAAAGGTTTTTTCCGGTGTAGGATTCTTCCTACCCAACTTTGGCCATTGAAGAATGAGTCGAGCAGTCGTCCGCATAGCCTACCCTGGGATTGAGCTTATGAGTAAGGAAGAGACGAATGGTTGCGTATCCTAATCTAGTAGCAGGATCGACAGTGAAAGTCCTTTTTCACCCAAGCAAAAGACGGACCCGAGAGTGCGCTCTATGCGGCAGAGAATGACCATGTTGAGGAAGAACTGAGCGAAAAGACCATAAGGCCCATTCTCAACGTCCATCCTACTATGATCACATCGACGTCATATTTCGAATCCTTCTTTGCTTGTGGGAGCACGTTGCATTTGCGAATGGAGGAAGGAAGCCTGGCTACGATAGCTGGACTCGGCTGTAAAAACTGCTCTACTATTCCTTCAGTTCCAACTGTACAAACCGGTATTCGGAAGCAATAGGGATACTAGTCATTCTAGCACTTTCCTACTCTTCGTTACTGGACAAGACTGGTAGTACTGTATTCTTGACGAGCACTGCTCATATATGTCGTAAGGGCCCATGCATTATACCTATGTACTTTCCCATGCTTTAATATAAATTTACTGCCCCATTCTTTCTACGATAGCTGGAAAAGACTAGCACTATCCAACTAGTTGTTTCGTTCCTGCTGTCCAAACAGAGCTAACTATTCGTTTCCATTTTATTACCGGGGGAAAAGGACTGATTTCCTCCTTCCTATTATTGTAAATTATCCTTAGTTAAAAGTTGACATACATATCTCGGTTTTATGCTGTTCTCTTTCTTGCGTGCAACTAATCCCGATACTGACCAAACTCGCCTTTGACTCCTCGCCTACTGGTTTGAACTCGTTCACCCCGACTCCAGAAAGATAGGTCTTACAGTGGACAGTGATGACAAAACAAGCAAGGATGTGGGGTTGTGGGAATCAAATACAATAGTAGGTAGGGAAGCTCGGGCGGGTTGATCCAAGGAAATCCGTAGGCGAAACGAATATGAGCGCTGCTACGGCCAATGAACGATTCTCGGGTGAAAGGAAACAGGAAGGTTTCGTCAGCTGCCCCTTATTCTTTTTCGAGAGGAATGAAATAGTCGACCATACGGGGAAGGGAAGTTGCCCAGAAGTAATAACAACCTTCAAGTAAGAAGGAAGGAAATCCACTAATAGATAGTAGGGCGGCTCTTGGGTCAAGCAAGGCAAGTTTTTATAGACCGGAGCCAATCCTAGCCCAAACTAGGATCTCTATACGCATTTCGAGAAAATAAGACGGGGCTACTTCACTTCCTAATTAATAAAGTAGGAGCGAGTACGGAGGTACTAGACCGTGATTCTCTGGTCCTGATGCGGGCACCCCTCCTTGTTCGTTCCTTTACTTGGGAATAAGCGAGTGAATGTAGATTCAATTATCTAGAAAAAAGCTAAAGAGATAGCATACATAATCTTGAAGCCACGGAGAAGGTAAGCTACAATCACCTGATTTGTGGTAATCGAAAATATGTAAAAAGGCATTTAAGGTAGACTGGTATCAACATCTTCACCTCAGGTTCTGGCTGGTATGATCTGGACTCTGAAGCTTTGTTAGCTCAGCTGAATATTTGTTCACCTCTTGCTTTGGGTGGTATGCTTCCTCACTGTTGCTATTCTGCCCTTTCCCGGTAGTCAACCACCAACGAACGTAGGCTAGGCGTACAGAATGATGAACGTATGGAGTTAGTTCGGTGGGTTGGTTGGGGAGTTATTTTTTACCTAAAATTGAAGATTTTGGGCTCACAAAGCTGTAGTTGAGAGGTTTCTTTCATTGCTCGGGCATGCCTTCTTTACTTAGGGTATTTCAAACCAACGTCTTGCCTGGCTTATCACACCAATCTTCTTCTTCCCTTGACTACAACGAGAGGGCAGGTGATGTAAAGCAAAGGATCAGGAAAGGAGAGAGGGTATCGCTCGGCACAAGCAAGTTTCTTTTCTTAAATTAGATTCTCAATCGCCGAAGGATAGGAGGGAAGAATGAAAAGGTCCTCTTGTCCGTCGACCCGAAGAACTCACTCGATTCCCCATGATGATATGCGTCAACGTAAGGAATTTTATAAACTACACTTGCCTTCAACTCCCATCTCGGGCCGATTGCGGGTGAGAAATAAGCACCAATAGCATAATGCAATTGCTATCATGCTTGGAGCACAGATAGAAGAGGTATGGGTATAGGTAAAATGCACACATCTACCAGTGAGACTCTTTCTAAGTAAGAGAGAGCTCGTTCTAGCTTTGTCAATCGCGGAATGAGCAGCTCCTTCCTTACCATAGAAAAATACCTTATCAACTCTGACTTAACGCTACTGCTTTCACAAGTCTACGGGTCGGGTACGACTTTTAAATATCCTGGAAAAACAGACATGAACTCGGTATGAATATAGAATACGGCTAACGAGAAAAGTCCCTCTTGCGCCGGCCGGTAGTCTTTTTAGCAGCTGAGATAGAGAGAGAGCGCCCAACAAGTCCTCTATGGATTTTGAGCACTTATTTTCTCGTAGATCACCTACTCCATCTACTCTCAATACATTGATTAATCAATCCACTCATGATGATATCAATGCAAGTAATCCTCCTTTACTGCAGTCTCATTGCCCTCTTCAACAATATCATTCTGATATAAAAACAAAAGAAGAGACATTCGCGGATAGCTCTTCGAAGAAATCCGATTCTGTTCATATCTCTTAAAGGAGATTTCTTGCAGTTCTCTCTCTTGAAATGCCATGCATAGAGAAGACTGGGCCCAAAGCATTGTAGGTGAGCAGATCAGCAAAGAATCTCTTGAATATCAGAAGCAATAGAGATGGTTCTTTTGGGTCTGAAAATGTTCAAACTTATACTCTCAAGGTAATGAAATTCTGATGATTTTGATCCTTTAAGAAATTGCTTACTGAAACTGAAATCGACCAATCTGCTTTGTTATCAGATAAGGAACATATTTTGAGCGAGCCCCTACTAATAATCGAAAGGACTGAGGCAACTTACTTGTCCCTTTCTAGTAGGATTTGTTGTCTTCGTAGAAAAGTAAAATAAAGGCGCGCAGCGAGATAACAAACACATAAAAAAGGATATGCCCTAACTATATGCATGCCCCAAACTCTATATAAGAACTTTATAAATAAGGCAAAGAGAATCTCATCTCCTCACAGTTCCTTGCCAGCGGATCTTAGTGCCCTTCAAGCGCCCCTTGCGGCTGTGGGTAAGAACGAACATCGTTCTAGCCAGCTAGTGATAGTTTCCCCATTTTTCTTTGATCTGGCTAATCAATTTTCAGGTTTTTTTATTTCCTTCAATGATTGCTTTCCTAAAAAAGACTTCCTCAACTGCTAGCTATCCGTGGACCAGTGCTTGAACTATGTCCTTCGTCTTCCGCCTCACTTCTATCTCTGATGTTCAATGTCAGGCTAGAATATGTTCAATTCCAGTCTTACTAATCCTTCCATCCCGGTGGTATGAGTAGTGCTCATCTATCCTCCAAGAAGTACGTACTGCGCAACAAGAAAAGAGTAGTACAAGACACTTCTTCAGTCTGTCAAAGAGTCAGTAAGTAGTTAATTCTATCAATTACCAATTCGTGGAATTCTCATGTTCCAATCAATAAGTGTGTCTACTTAAAATAAAAGTCAGTTCAACTTGCTTGTGTTAAGCTTTGCTCGAACTTTCGTCGAAATCGTTTCTATTCATATGTATGAAATACATATATGAAATACGTATGTGGAGTTCCTTAGAATTTCATGTGATTCAGTAAACAGAATATGGATTCCATGATTGCTAGATTGATCCGTAGGGATTGATGAAGAGTGAGCTGATAATGGAATTTTTCTTCTATAAATAGGAAACTTAAGATTCAAATGCTCCGGAATGGAAATGAGGGAATGTCCACAATACCCGGATTTAGTCAGATCCAATTCGAGGGATTTTGTAGATTCATTAATCAAGGCTTGGCGGAAGAACTTGAGAAGTTTCCCACAATTAAAGATCCAGATCACGAAATTGCATTTCAATTATTTGCGAAAGGATATCAATTGCTAGAACCCTCGATAAAAGAAAGGAATGCTGTGTATGAATCACTCACCTATTCTTCCGAATTATATGTATCCGCGAGATTAATTTTTGGTTTCGATGTGCAAAAGCAAACCATTTCTATTGGAAATATTCCTATAATGAATTCCTTAGGAACCTTTATAATAAATGGAATATACCGAATTGTGATCAATCAAATATTGCTAAGTCCTGGTATTTACTACCGCTCGGAATTAGACCATAAGGGAATTTCTATATACACCGGGACTATAATATCAGATTGGGGAGGAAGGTCGGAATTAGCAATTGATAAAAAAGAAAGGATATGGGCTCGCGTGAGTAGAAAACAAAAGATATCTATTTTAGTTCTATCATCAGCTATGGGTTCGAATCTAAGAGAAATTTTAGATAATGTTTCCTCCTTTCTCACTCGCCTGGCTGGTCTATTTATTGCTATTAGGTCCTAATAGAGAAGAAGCTTTTTCCTGCGAAGATCAAGTTGAACGGTGAGTTCTAAAGTCCTGATGTACCTGTGTCTGTGTCACTTTCCAAGTAGTCCTTTCTTATTTCTTCAAAGAAAGATTCCCATTTAGAATAAGGAAAGTCAAATAGGGAAGGAAAGAAAGCTTAGGGCTAAAAGAACCAATTTTTCTTGTTTTACCACTTCAGCTACAGCGATCAAGGGTTCGTGTTAAGTTTCGAACTTGTGAAGAATTGCCAGTGGGAGACTGTTTCTTTCTCTAATTCCACTGTTTCTTTCAGCCAACAAAGCACTCTAATTTATGTATTATAAATACTATTTGCTCGTAGCCTAGAGGTGTAGACAGGAATGCTACGTCAAGGCTAGGTTAGGTGCCTGGGAAAGCCTAGGATAGGAGCTCTTGGGCACATTACCCCTGCTACAGTTGAGGTTGACGGTCCCAGTCTTTTCTCTTTTTAGGTAATTAGGATCATTAAGAGGTGCTTAGAGGGGTGATACCAGAACGAATAGTTATTATAACTTTAGGTCATATGGTGTAGCTGAAAGATCTACAAGTGTTTACCGTGATTCATCTTGAATTCCAATTATGTCCCTGCATTTCTGGTGTCCTTCTTGCTTCACTTCTTCTACTTGGACGGGGGAAGCCACTGGAGTCCCCGCCTCTAGTTGAGGGGCTTCCGGGACCCCCTCGATTTGTGGGGCTTCCGGGTTGACCGGAGGATGATGACTCCCCCGTTTCCAAATGTGTTCGCTTTTGGGGTAAGTCAAGAATTTCATCTTCCCTCGGTCGTTTACCAAGTGAGGTCTGTTCCCCCCTTAATCTTCTGCACGTGGCCGTGCCTACGAAAATAATAGTACAAATAGCACAGAGTAGTACTGACGTTTCAAATGAACTAAGTAAAATATTGTTCTCCATACTTAAGAAAGCATGATTGTAGCTCCGCTTCTTGCTCTAAGCAGAAAGACTTATCTGAAATCGCAGGTTGGGTTTTCCAACCAAAAGAAAGACATGGGAGTCTTTGTGCATCTTCTTCTTCGTAACCCAAGGACCGACGAACAGAAATTGAAACAACGCAACCGTACTATCTATTTACGATAATTTGATTGCTGACAACACGACAACATCACGCTTCTCTTTCTCCAGCGTCATGCCTTGTGACCTCTAGTTTCAACCTCCTAGCATTGGCTTCACTTGATTAGAACCATAAGCATTTGCATTCGCGACCGTCCTCGTCCCAGGTTTTGTTCTTCTTTGCTTTGGTGAGGTGGAAATGATGAGGTATACCTCTATCAAATGTGCTTAGCCTTTTCGCTAGTGCTATTTCATGCCATTGGTTTGAACTGGATAGAGGGGAAGGGCCTTACCTTATCTACAACTATATAATTGCAATTCCGGATAGCATTATTCTTTCCCGAGGAAGAAAGGTAAGTTAGAAGCATACCAGGATATATACTCATAGTGCCTTCCATACTTATCTCCGGTAGAACTAACAAAATAGAAAACTATGACTAGTAGACTCATACGAATGCTCTCCTTCTCCTTCTCCTAGCGACGCTTCGCGCCTACTTGCCTCAGTTGATGGATGGCCAAACCACTGCCTTTTTTCGGTTGCGGGATGCTCTGGCACATAGCTATTCAGGTCAGGCTAGCCCTAGACCATGCTTTTCATTTCCGTCCTGCCCACTACCATTAGTTAGGCATTTAAGCTCAGACCAGCCCTACCTTCCTACTAGAAGATCAAAATATGAATACACCAATTCGGAGGGACGAATGAAGGTACGAACAGAGAAGTCCAGGCGGAAAGCATGGTCTTTAAACGCAGATGTTGAAATCAAAGCTAGACTAAGCAATAAACTCTTATTTTCCCTTCTGCTTCTGGCTGTCTCGCCTTCTACAGCTTGTCCTGCAGCAGTACCTTGACCAACTCCAGGCCCAATAGAAGCAAGCCCTACGGCCAATCCAGCAGCAATAACGGAAGCAGCAGCAATTAGTGGAATGCCTAGTTTGACTAGTTGGTTCAGTAGCAGAAACAACATGAAGAAGCACACTGAAAGAAGAAAATAACGTTTTTCATCAAAGGTTACCCACTGTAAAGAAACCAAAGTCAAAAACGAAAAACAAATGTTTATGCATTGTTAACTTACGCTTTCTATACTATATAAGAGTGGGTTGCACTAAAAAGATCTATTTTCTAAAAGTAAGCATCCCCTTCAGGTTTCAGATATACTCCCTGTTTACCACCTTATTTCTCTTTTCTTAGCCAGGCACCCTGGAGGACAGCAATGCCAAATCCTATATAAATTTTATCACAAGACCCTGAGGCGGAAGTTGGAACCGCTTCTCGAACAGGAATCACAGACGTAACTCATGCTCTTGTTCTTTTTTTTTACTCTGTTTTTTTCGCAAGATGGATGGACAAGAAAGGGTAGTTTTCAATCACACCGAACTGTTTGCTTCTTCTTAACTGAGAACCCAACCCTGCCTTAAGTGAATAGTGCAAGCATCAGCCATCAGCTTCATTCCTAATTATTTTAGCTGAAATAAGTGTAACAGCCTTGTACCTGCTGCTGGAGGATCTTCTCTCTATGGATTCCAGAGAAATGGAAATTACCATTCTATACCCCCTTCCCTAGCTTAAGCCCTATAGACCAGTGTAGTTAGACTCCCTGATTGGTAGAGCTTGGACCACCTATTTGATAAGCACCTCTTTTTTGCCTTCGACATGGCTCTTTCAGGCATAATACAATCTCTTCTCGCACCAGCCCCTACCTACATCAGTGATTGCTCAAAAGAAGTTATTAATATAGAGGGAAGCCGCCTGGGCTGAAATGCTAGGAAAAGAAGGGTTTCAAGTGTGTTCCCATTCGGTAATTGAATATTATAAGAAGTGAAGTTCACTAGCATTTGAAAAATGGTAAGATTCCGACTACAGATGGAAGAAATCAGGAACATAGAGCACAGGCAATAGCTGACAGAACTTCTTCACAGACCACAGAGAATAGGGCGCCCATCTCTTCACATTCTTAATTATGACTGTCAAGTTGAATCGATTTGACGGGGTTTCTGACCCGTTTTTTTATCTTAGTAAAGTGCCATCAATTGGATGAATGAATCCCGCCCTCTAGTCGAGTGTGAAGGGATGAGAAGATGGAATATGGTTATTATATTTATTCTAGGGTTGGAATGGCTAAACGCCGCCCCGACCAATCACCTTTACCAGGAATGAAACCTGCTTGCTCCAGATTCCGAAGTACCAGTACTGAAATACTCTCAAGATCGAGGAACTGGTGTTGTTGGATCAGCGAAGTTAAGAATTGCGATTACTTTGCTTTCTTGTCGATTTCTTGAGTCCGGTTGGAATGGAACTATGTAGGCTTGGGCGTGATCCTCTACTTGTACTTGAACCGGAATATAAGCCTACTACTTTCTGGGTTTGAGGGGAGAAGCACTAAAAAAAGAAAATCCCCCTCGCATTCACAGGCGAACCTCGTCCTATACGGCTGTTTTTTCGAGGTGCAAGAAGAGAGATTCCTATCTCTACTGATAGGAGGTACTCGTGCAGGCTATTCCCATCTCTGATGTGTAAACACAAACTCTTCACTGTCCCAACAGAACTAACAGAGCTTGATACCTAAGATGCAAGGGATTCACCCCCAAAGTGCATATTTCTTTTCTCGGCTGCTGTAACAACTAGTACATAAGTAGCAGGCTTTCGCCTCAGAAGTATCTGTTCCCCTAAATAGAATAAGTTGGGCGCCACTACAGCTTCTTGAGTTGGCTCCGCTCCGTAAACTTAGGTTGGCTCAGTCAGCTCCTCGTATCAAGACTGAAGTCTGTCAAGCGGTCCTTGATTGAAAATGTTGTCAAGCAACCATCCATGAAGAAATGACATCAGGAGAGTTGCCAGCGAGGATGATATCATCAACATAAACTAGTATATAAATAACCTAAAATGGGGAGTTAAGTATAAACAATGAGGAATGTGAGATGCTGAATCCTTCAGATACTAAAAAGGTACGAAGCTCGTTATACCAAGCACGAGTGCCGAAGGCCATAAATAGGCTTATGCAACTTGCAAACATAATCAGGAGTAAAAAAGTCTTCAAACCCAGGTGGTTGTTCCATGAATACTTCATCAGTCCCTGCAAGAAATGCAAGAACGCGTTATTTACATCGAGTTGGCGAATAGGCCAACTATTAGTCACAGCAAGAGTAAGCAATTTACCTAGATGCCATTGACTTATTAATATTAATAAAAAAACAACATATGTTGAATCTGACTCGATCCAGAGTCCAGCCCTTGGAGTGTGCTATAGCGATAGCCGTCATAACCCCAACCCACTCTGCCTGATATGCGAATCCGCTGCCCAACGAAAGCGCAAAGCATCCATACTCTGCAGTTTAGAAAGATTCCTCCGCATGACGATGGTCCTGGCTGACCTCTCGAGCATCCATCTGTATTAACTTTAATCCATCCAGGAGGTGGAGGTTGCCATAGAATAGAGTGGATCACCGGAGCTTTGCGTGGTTTCCCTTTAAGCCCCAACGCCCGAAGTCTAAGCAGATCAGTCTGCGAAAGTGTGCTTCGAGCCCAGTTGAGCTTTCCAAGTTCTGGATAAACTTCACTTTGCTTTTCAATTCTCTCGCTGGAAGAAGGACTCCAACTATATGACAGGCAACTGCCACTGGACTAACATCGGAACCGAAGACCCAGGCAAGAATCTTCTCTGTAAGAGACCTTAAGAGGTTCTCTGTTCGCACATCCGTTTTCTTGCTCCTCGGCTAAGGGCCTTCGTCTATTCTTGGCAAGCCTTCTTGTCTGTTCTAGTTGTTACAGGCTCCCCGCTCCATCAAACAGTCCGGTGGCAAGGTCGGAAACATGATTCCTCTTTTTTTCAAAGAAAAGGTTGTCGATTGGTCCATATTCAAATAAGGCAACAAGAGCTTCTATCGGTTCTACTTGATTCTTCCTCTCAACCAGTTCACTTCTCCTTTCCAGCTCGCTATCCTAGTTCTGGCTTTGGAAAAAAAGCATATGTTGGTTGCCTAGTGATGGTGGTTACCTTTGCCAATAGCTCCCATCTTCTTGTGCGTAACCGAAGTCGCGATCAGAAAGGTATCTTTCCGGACACAGAGGGACCAATCTTATCCCTTACTTAACTTGCTGCTGCTAGCTCACATCCTCCAACCTATCTATATGGCAACAAAGCGAATGACAAGGCAAAAGTCGCTGACTCTTATCGCTAACTTTACTCGGTCTAAGGGCGAGCTTGAATACAACTCACAGAACGACTCCTCCAGGGGCCTTCAGGCACTCAAACAGATAGTGAGACAGACACCATCTATAGAACTTGAATGACAATACACCTTTATATTCTAGCTAACAATCTGAAACTGTATCCAAATGGAGGGGACACTCTTCCTTCAGAAAGATGCCTTCGAAAGACTCGCTCTTCCCCTCAACGACACAGCACATTTTCTCAAATGTTCCACGTTTCTAACCATATCCTCATAGGGCTGAAGCACAAGAAAGAGGATTACTTGGTTACCTTGCTTCCCTCGCCTAGGACAGTAGAAGGATCTGTGGCCGAAGGCGCCACAAACGAAGCGGGTCGCCTCTTTTCTGCAGATCTCCGCAAGATGACCCTTCTCCCCGCAACGATAGCACATAACGTTTTTCCCATGCTTGCGCGGTGAGGAGGACGAGGCCTTGAGAAGCTTTTCCACCTTTTTTCCCTTGGCATTTTTTGCCATGTTTTCTTTAACGATCTCCGTGATAGTAAAGGTTTTTTTGGTAGCCTTTGCTTTTGACGGCGATGAAAGAAAGAGAACCCCTCCTATCTTTTGATAGTGGTCAAAATCCTATCCAAGTCCCCTTTTTTCAGATCTTTCTCCTGGTTTTGATCATCACCGTTCACCTACTTGTTACGGAGATCCCGACCAATGCACAATCCAGATTTGTTTAGCTTTTTTTCTCCCATCTTGGACGGGCCCTGAAGCTTTTCTCATGTTTGAATGGAGGTCTTCCGCAAATGAATTTTCATATAGGAATTAGATAATGCGCCTGCAGATATTGATTGAAAGCTTGTTTCAATTGAACGAGGATGTGAACGAGAAGGCAACAAAAGGGAGCTTGGAGCAAGAGGAGTCATTTAGTAGTTCACGAAAAAAGGCATAGTAGAGAAAGGCGGACCAGGCAATCTCTGAGTTGAAATCGATCCCAGTGCCCATGCTCCTACTACTACTTATGCAGCTATTCAACCTCCCATAGATGGTAATGGTGCTTCCCCAGCAGCTGTTCCTACTCCTTTGGCTGGTGCCAAATCAGGTGACTTTTAAGTTGAAGCTTGCCCGCAGAACGATGTAACCATGCTGGCAGTACTATGATTGCCTTAGAGCGCAGATGTCTCTGTCCCTAGGAACGTGATGCTTAGGTGCGAGGTGAAACACAAGCAGGAGATCGAGAAGAAATCATACGGATTGCAACCTACAGATGAAGAATCTGCTTCATTGTTCCCACCATCTATATCAGATGTTTAATAAGAATAGGAATCGAATAAGCTGCTGATTGACTGAGGAAGCATTTGAAAAGAAAGGAAGGGTGATGCTTGTTAAACAAAGCTGCGTGTGGGGCCGCCACGTATAGCTGTAGTTTCTGCTGTAGCATCGGTTATTTCCGTTATTGCTGTAGTAGCATCGGTTATTGCTCAGGTTACGAATGACCCAATCTATCTATGGCAACCACCCCTACTTTTAGTAGATAGAGATGCGCACCTAGAAAAGACGGACGGAAGGCCCTTCTGACTTCTTCTCTTGTCTGTCCTTTACGCAAAGCGATCTATGGTCTCAACAAGCCCCGATAGCGTCGGTTTTTGAAGCACAGTGGTTATCCAGGCAGGGTTTGCTCGGAGTGATCATGATTCGGCCATGTTCGTATCAGTTTATCCTCGAGGACGTGCTATTCTGTTGTTGTATGTTGATGATATCAAACTGACTGGTGATTACTCCGTTACCATATCGCTGATCGAGTGTCGCCTTCATCAATTATTTGCTATGAAGGCGCTGACGCGCCCTAAGCCTTTTCTTGGCTTGGAGGTCGCATCGCACATTCTCCTCGTGGATATTTGGTATCTCAGATCAAATAACGTCATGACTTGATCACTCGAGCTCAACTCAATGATGAGAAGACTGTTGACACTCCCTTGGAGCTTTACGTTAAACTCCGTCCGACTGATGGCTCACCATTATCTGATCCGACGCAGTACAGACAGTAGGTCGGCAGTTTGGTTTATCTGACGATCTCTTGCCCAGATGGCTTTTCTTAAGAAAGTCAGCCTTTCATGGCTGCCCCCCGGTCAGTTCACTTTGCAGCAGTTCATCGGATTCTTAGATATATTCGAGCTTTTCTCGAGCCGTCCTTTTTTCCGTCATCGTCTTCTTTAGAGTTGCGTGCAACTACTGATGCCGATTGGGCCTTCAGATAGGTGCTCAACTACAGGCTTCTCTATTTTTTGGATCGATGAAGCTAGCACGAAAGCTATAAACTTAGAAGAGGAGAGCAAATTGAAGAAATGAAATCTTTATGTACTGACTCCTAAACGAATTATTTGGGATTGTGAAGTGAAAGAAATCATTTTATCTACTAATAGTGGCCAAATTGGTGTATTACCAAACCACGCCCCCATTAACACAGCTGTAGATATGGTTTGAGAATACGCCTCCTCAACGACCAATGGTTAACGGCGGTTCTGTGGAGTGGTTTTGCGATAATAGTTAATAATGAGATCATCATTTTAGGAAATGATGCAGAACTGGGTAGTGACATTGATCCAGAAGAAGCTCAACAGGCACTTGAAATAGCCGAAGCTAACTTGAGTAAAGCTGAGGAAAGAATTGGTTGAAGCGAAGCTAGCTCTCAGACGAGCTAGGATACGAGTCGAGGCTGTCAATTGGATTCCCCCATCCAATTGAAGACAATCCAAAGGTTTCGTTGATACAAAGAAAAAGGAAAGAAGGGATCTCGTTCCTAGAGACCCAGAGATGAATGAAACTGATATTCACTGTTATATGTAACAAGCAAGTTGATATATATATGTCGCTTTTTCAGACCTGACTGACATGTAGGTAGCTTGTTTGTATCTATTTTAAACAGGCGGGGTTCAAATGTTTCTATAAAATGAGTCAACGTCATGCTTATCCTAAACAACCAAGCTCCCCCTTGCCCCTACTTAAAATCAGGCTCTTCCTGACTCCTTTGCGGATTGGACGAAGGCTTTGCGGAATTGTTCTTGTCTTGCCTTGAGCTCACGACTGATAGATGTATAAGCCTGGTCATTGCCAGACTTTCTCTTTCTCCATCTAAAGATGCCTCATCTTGGTACGAACTTTTTGTCTTCTTAAGTCTGAATGCTGATAGGTGGTTCTGCCTAATTCTCTCTTTTTCTATCTTTGATGGACCAAGCGAGTCTTATAGAATCTTATGCCGACCCCTTTCTTTACCGGTCATCAAGGCTTTGACCCTGGCGCTCGATCTCGGGCCTGTGCTTCAGTGAATGGTATGGATTTCTAACTAATAATGGTGGTGATGTACCATTCCATTCTTTATGCGCTGACTCGAGGTCTCTTCTTTTTATTTTTGGAATCCTCTACGAGGGGGTTCGATATTCTTTCTGCTAGTCTTTCTTTTTTTAGCCCTGATGAGTTTTCTATTCATCTATGGATGGATTCTACCGTTCATCCGGGGGCTACCAATTGCTTAACCAACCCGATTTTTTACTTCCTTACAGAAGAATGATAGACGGAAGCAGAATCAAGGGATCTTCTTGGTATGGTTGTAGGTCGGCGAGATGTCCAGTTTGTCTGTATGAGCCTAATAAACAAGCCTATGGGTACACAGTCAACCCGAGCTAAAGCTATTTATGAAGAGTGGCGGTCACAAGCATTGAGCACCGATATCTAAAAACAAAGCGTGGATAAACCGAACCTGGAGAATCAAGCGTCGGACAG